TCTAACCATATTTTCTAAACGAACCAGAGCCAATCCAAATTGATCTTGTAAGAGATCTGCTACAGAACGAATACGTTTATTTTTCAAATGATTTATATCGTCAAGTGTACCCATTCCAAATTTCATTCCAATCAAATGATCCGCAGCTGTCAATATATCTCGCGGTACCAAAAATGTATTGTTCTGAGGTATATCAAGATTCAGTCTTTGGTTCATATTTCGTCGACCAATCTTTCCTAATTCACATCTTTGTTGAAAAAATTTTTTTTGTAATTCCTTACATAAAGATTCAGAAAATACAGGATCTCCGCCTACACAAGCAAATTGTCGATAAAACTCCAAAATGGCATTTTCTTTTGACCCAATTTTTTTTTTTTCCTTATCATTCAGGAAAGACAAGAAAATTTCGGGGTAGCAAACATTCTCTAGAATTTCGCTTAAATTTGAACCCATAGCTGATGATAGAACTAGAATAGAAATTTTCTGTTTCCTACTCACACGAGCCCATATCCTTGCTTTTCTATCAATCTCTAATTCTAATCTTCCTCCCCAATCTGATATTATGGTGCCGGTATAGACTGAAATTCCGTTATGGTCCAATTCTGACCGGTAATAGATACCGGGACTTTGCAATATTTGATTGATTACAATTCTGTATATTCCATTTACTATAGACGTTCCCAGAGAATTCATTAGAGGAATGTTTCCAATAAAAATAGTTTGCTGTTGGATATCCCTACTGCTTTTCCAAATTAATCCCGCGGATACATAGAATTCAGAGGAATATGTAAGTGATTCATATACGGCAGCTTTTTCTTTTATCAAGGGTTCTACCAATTGATACGTTTCCACAAATAATTGAAATTCTATTTCTTGATCTGTATCTTCAATTTTTGGAAACTTATAAAGTTCTTCTGTTAAGCCCTGATCAATGAACCTACAAAAACCTTCAAATTGTATCTGATTCAACCCGGGTATTGTAGACATTCCCCCATTTCCACCCCCAAGCATTTTTTATTCCCCCATTTATAGAAAATATCCCACGATTTGCTGTCATTCTTCATCGAATCACAATGAATCGATTTAGCAATAATGGAATTTCTATTCTTTTTACTGAATCACATGAAATTTTACCTAATTCCGTCTATGAAATACCTATTATGAAAAGAGGAATAAATAGAATTTTATACTCAAATTGGAATTTGCAACAAAACAAATCGATAGAATCTAAATTCGAAATGGAAAGGGATAAAAAAATTCCACCCAGACTTCTGGAGTTTTTTAAAGAATATCAAAACAAAAAATTGATTCAATTTCTACTATTATTATTATATTATATATTCCAATTCGATTGGATACCAGAAAAATAAATGAATTCGGGATTTGCTCTGCGCGACGAGATAAAGACCTAATCGAATAATCAGAAACAATATAGAATTTTTTTTTATTAGCACTTAACCTTTTCAATAACCTTATTAATTGTTCAAAAAAAGAATTCGAATTCGCAGAGAAGAGAGAGATTTTTACCTATTTTTTTTTTTAGAATTTGAGAATACGATTGGAGTGTGTAATAAGGCTTGCATTTATTATTATAAAAATGAAACATGCACAGATGTAACTCCAGCTATAGCTATTTATATATGTCCCTTACTTTATTGCAGTTATATTAGTTCTGGACAGCACATGTCGTGTTCAATTTGGATTTTCTATTCATTCAATCTATTTAATGAAAAATTGTCAAAAAAATTGGAAGCACGAGAATTTCTCGAAAATTCCCTATAGGTATTATATACGGATAAGATACCCGATTGGATAATAGCTCTGTGTAACAATTTTAATTTTTGTTCTAGGGTTTACATATATTGATAGTTGCCATTAGAATTGAAATGGAGAAGGATTAAAAAAAAATCAATTTAAGTATGGATCCATTTTGATTTTCTTTTTTCTTATGTTATTAAGTAAGAAAAAATCATTTTCGATTCAAATTAAAGAATCGTTCAGGAATTCATAGTTAACGGTTCCGATTTGTCCTGAATTTTTGCTTTTGTGACTGAAGGTGCACGTTTCTTTTTTCAATAGAAAAAGGGGGAAGGAGCTCTTTGAAGAATGGGATTATTAAAGAAACCAAAATTGGAAATACAAACAAATAAAAAATAAAGAAGTTTAGAAACCCCCTTTTGGTTTTTGGGGGGAGGGGGTATTCTCCTATCCTATATTTATTTTGTATCGTTTTGGCGGCATGGCCGAGCGGTAAGGCGGGGGACTGCAAATCCTTTTTCCCCAGTTCAAATCCGGGTGTCGCCTGATCGACAACAAGAGAATTCAAATAGTTTATTCCGTTTTGTTGATAGAAAACTTGACAATTTTATATATATATATTTTGAAATATATATATTTATTTAAATATTGAAATTTCAATTTCATAAATTGAATATATTAAATATGAAATTAATATATTCATTTCATATAATAAATATATTATGAAATTAATATATTATTCTAAATATAATAAAAATAAATTATGAAATTAATATATTATTTGAAATATAATAAAAATAGATTATGAAATTAATATATTATTCTAAATATATTATAGAAATATATTCTATTCTAAAATTCAAAAATTATTTGAATTCTATTAGAATATAGAATAATCAAAAAGAAATTCTTTCTTTTCGGTAACCTCTAGTCAAAGAATTTAATAGGCTGTCTTCCGATTGTTTTAGAGAACGAATCGGGAGACGGTAAGGATTAGATCAAATGGAAATAAGAGATGGAAATAAGAATCTGAGTAGGCGAAATAATCTGTCTTGATTCTATATATATATATTTATTTTTTACTTAATCTTAATGAAATGGGGGAAACAAAATAAAACATAGGTCTTATTATTCCTACCTGTTAGTAACATTCATTCCCTTAATACTTCCAAGAATGTCTCCGGATATTTTGTTTATGCTTAATGTTTTCGGATTCTACTAGAAATCAGATCAGAACTTATTAGATGCTCTAATTGGAGTTATTGGATTCTTTCGTCAATAGTGTTAGGTCAGAACCCCCTTTTGACTCTGTAACAGTGATTCCACTATATTATAGTATTCTTAGTGAATAATACAAAAAAAATAAATAAAATAATACAAGAAGAATTAGTGAACAATAATGAAATAATTCATTCATAGAGATAGGAGACAAAATTGACATGGATATAGTAAGTCTTGCTTGGGCTGCTTTAATGGTAGTTTTTACATTTTCCCTTTCACTCGTAGTATGGGGAAGAAGTGGACTCTAAGGATACTACTAATTGAGTTAAGGGATCAAACTCAAATAAAATTGTATCATCTGCAATTTTTTGAATTTAACTATTCAATTAAATCAATTAAATTAATACTAATTTGATTTGATTAATAATACTAATTAATTGAATTGAATTCATGAATTCAATCTCCGCACTTCGCAATTATATTGTATTTGAGTGATGTAATGTATTCTATGGATAATATAGAAATAGAAAATACTCTTTCAATCAAACAAAGATTTTATCCCATGTTCGTATTTTCAAAGTCAAGGGAATGCAAAGAATGGGAAATTGACTCCCATTCCAACTGAATTCTTACTAAAATTTGTATTTCGATGGACCGGCTCTTACCAAAGTTATATAGAGACAATGAGGAACCGGGAACCCCCCCACCCCGACTCTATTTTTTTGTCCCCCCCCCCCCTTTTTTTTATTTTACTTTTTTCTTTTTTCAAAGAGAAAAGAAAATAGTTCTGTTATTAGTTATTAAGCGGATACACAATTTTTATAGGAAACAAAATAGACCTAGGAGTTGTCTAATGAGATACTACACATAATAAGATATTGCCATTGCCTTAGGCAAGTACCCTATTCCGTATTTACCGCTTGTTTTATTTTTTATTTGTATTTTAGGTTCGAAATTGGATTTATGCTTTATTGAACTCATTTCATATTATGGTTCAAACATGAAAAATCGGTTGGGTTTGACCACCAATCTTTTCAAAATATGAAAAAGTTTTTCATAGAACCCCCGGATCATCTGTCAACTATTTTATTTAATAACAACTATTTAATTAATTACTTCTTCGGAATGCTAAAAAGATTACTTGATTTTTTTTAATATGATACCGGTGATACCAGGATTGGTCTTGAAAATAATTAGAAATCCATAAATTCGAATTGGAAGAATAAGAATTGCCCTTTGATTATTTCAGGAACCCATACAAATCAAATAGAATGAAACAAAGAAAAAAGTTGAGACGCTATGCTATGTACATTACATATTTGGAGTTGATATTCTATCTATCTATATATGAATATGAAGATACATATTGTAGATTGATCCATATTAAACCTCTATTTTTATAGAGTAAAACTTTATACACTACAATAATAGATAAATATTATGGTAGAAAGAAATAGATGTGATTTCTTTCTACCATAATATCAGATTTCATACAATTCTGCTGATTTTAATCCGATCATTTCATTTAAGACTAAGACGTGAAATTAAAATCTTTTTTTTTAGTCAATTAAATCATTGCATTGATAAGAATTAAGAAGTCATGTTTAAGTAAAATTAGTCACTTTGACTTACCGTTTTTACGTAAATTATAAGTAAAAAGGCAGTAGGAACTAGAATGAACAGTGCAGTAGCAATAAATGCGAGAATATTTACTTCCATAATCGCTATGTTTTATTTCTCTTTAATTTCCAATAAATAACTCGGGATTTAATCCCATAGAGATAATAAATCTTTCGTCGGTAAATTCAATGGTATAAATTACATCTCGATGATATCAAATCGGATCAATATTATGAATAACAACATCTGAGCTATCAAATCGATTCATCGTCGAGAATTGAATAGTATAACATAGAAAGATCTTTTATCCATATCAAATTCAAAATTTGGATTTCTGATGCAATCAATAATAGAATTCCTTTTTATTTAAAGAGTTTTTTCTTTCTTCGTCGGAACCTTTATCTTAAACTAAAAAAAAAGAAAGAAAAAAAGAGGGATCCCCGTTGTTAGGAATGAAATTATGTTTGTTATTTTTATTCCCTTTGACACACGAAATGAATTGATTGATGTCTTTTTTATTTTTATTGGATTTGTATATATCGGGACTGACGGGGCTCGAACCCGCAGCTTCCGCCTTGACAGGGCGGTGCTCTCACCAATTGAACTACAATCCCAGGGAAAAAAAGCGTACAGCATACATATTTTTACGATTTCATTCAAACCCCCCTTTGATTTTAGATTCGAATCGTCGTGCTGTAACTGACAGAGGCGGGACTTATTTTTATATTGATATCTATCTGGATATACACTTTAGCGAGATCGACAAGGATTACTCGTAATCCGTTCGTTATTGCCAAATCGATTGAAAAATGAATCAATGAAAATAAAAAAGAGTCTTTATTTTTTTTATTTACTTTACTCCTTTCCTTAGATTTTATACTGACAGAATACTGACAGACCCTGATATTAATCTAGATCATTATCAAGATCCTAATTTGTGGAAAAATGCGTAATACGGAAAAAAATAAATAGCTCCAGGGATATATCATATTTTTATTCTTCCGTATCAGAGCACATCGGCCATTTCCGGAGAACAACAAATGGGTTATATCATTTCATGGTGGATCGGCAAATTATTGGGCCGAGCTGGATTTGAACCAGCGTAGACATATTGCCAACGAATTTACAGTCCGTCCCCATTAACCGCTCGGGCATCGACCCAGGAAGAATCAATTTTGGTCTTTATTGATAATTCATGATCAACTTCCTTTCGTAATACCCTACCCCCAGGGGAAGTCGAATCCCCGCTGCCTCCTTGAAAGAGAGATGTCCTGAACCACTAGACGATGGGGGCATACTTGCCCAACCGCCATTATACTATGTTCATAGTATGAACAGTTTTTTGAAATTGTCAATATAAATAATGGAATGATATGATTTGATCAGAAGGATCTTTCCGTCTTTCATAATTCCATCGCATTTTTTTGATTCATCATTTAGAGTTCGAAATTGTTCATTCCAATCGCCACTCTATAATTCTAAATGAGTAATACGAAAGAAAGCAAAAGAAAGATAGGATCCTTTCGGTTTGCTGGAAACGGCGAGGGGTTTCAACTTCATTTCTTTCACTTTCATTCATTGTTAAGATTTGGTAGGTATATTTCTATCTCACACTAAGCCGGGAAATCAAAAAACAATAATAATCAATCCGGAAATCGGGTAAGAAGGATAGGAATCAACAAGTTATTGAAAATTGTTTTTTCAATAAAAATTTGGTTGAGGGACAGGACAAATTGAATACCTTTATCAACAATTCGACGAAATATTGGAATTAGCGGATACATGTATCATTGAAATGAATTTTGTTATGATGAGAATCACTTCAATTCGAATAGTTTTGGAAATAATTCATTATTCATTACATTAATATTTATCAAATCCAATATCAATAAACCATTTTATTAACTATACTCTATTCACTAGGTAAATCCAATTTTTTATTCCTTAAATGAGCCGCTATGCGGATAAAATATATCTATGTAGATATATTCTAATCTTATCTATCTATATAAAAAGTATATGCAGTAACAAATATATGTACTAGACTCATAGTGGCTAGTTCCTTATTCAGGAATTGAATCAAATGGGGCCCTTTTAACTCAGTGGTAGAGTAACGCCATGGTAAGGCGTAAGTCATCGGTTCAAATCCGATAAGGGGCTTTCTTTTTACTTTTTTCATAAAACTCCAGCAGTAGTATTCATATTTGAAGGAAGAATAGAGATATTGTTGATATTTGTAATAAAAAAACTCGGGAATCGTAGAATTTCATTAGAAAATGGAATTATGAATTCTAATAAGTTATCATTCTAATGAATGCAAATTCTAGTAATTCTAGTTAGAAAGGGGAACATTTTTCTTATTTTTTTTTATAATGAATAATCATAAGTCATCTCCTTGAATTGCCAGATATTCCTATTTTCTATTATTCCAATCAAAATAAATTGGAAAGATTATAAATCGAAAAAAGTAAGTGGACCTAACCCATTGAATCATAACTATATCTACTATTCTGATATTCAAATTCGATAAAGATGAAATTCGAACAGTGGATCTTTCTTTTTTGATTTTGTTCTTTTTTAATTTCTTTTTTTCATACTTCTTTGGTTTGGACTCCGTAAGAATCTGTTGATATTTCCGGTTGATATTTCCAATTAAATCTTCTTGTTCCTAGGGTTCTATAGAAAAAAATTGTTATTCCCTTCCTCCACGCGGAAGGGCTTATTCCAAGTTCCAACATACAAGTCATTTTGATTTTAAATATCTTTTTTTTCTGAACACAAGAAAAGATCAATTTACATTTCTATTATTTCTATAAGATATAATATATCTATAGAAAAAAAAATACACCAAACTATGGCTTCGCGTATCAAATATTTTCTTTTCATAGCGATACAAAAGAA